TTATTGGTGGTCGTCTGTATATAGGGTGATTAGTAGAGAGAAAATATATCCTTGGATAATGCCAATACCGATTTCAAAGATAAAGTAACCTATTTGGATTATAATAACTAGTGATGAGATTAAATATGAGGATGATATTATTGAAATGGTTAGGTAGTCCCCAATTAATGTTAAAATAATGTGACCTGCACTAATATTAGCTGCTAGTCGGATTGATAGTGTTACAGGTCGTACTAAGATTCTGAGTGATTCAATTACTGGGAGAAAAGGGATTAAAAATGTTGGGGTCCCTAAAGGAAGTATAGAAGCTAGTCTAGAGTAAGGGTTGTTTATATAAGAGGAGATAAGTAAAGATAATCACAGAGGTAGGGCTAGGACAAACGTTATTGCTAGATGCCTAGTGGTGCTGAAAACATAAGGTATTAAGCCTAATATGTTAAAATTAATAATTGTAATGAATAGGGATGAAATTATAAGTCTAAAACCTCCTATGTTTATTCTATAAGATCGTGTAATTTGAATATTAATTGCTTGTTTTGGAAGGGATATAAAGTTATTTAAATTTGATGTGTTAATTCAATAGGAGGAGTTGATAAAGAACAACGATCATAGTGAGATTAATCAGGTTAGTATATGGGCTGAGAATAGTGTGGAGTTGTGGTCATCAAAGGAAGAAAAGATATCAACTATCATATATTAAGGATTTGTATTAAATCATTTTCTAGATTAAAAGTCTAGTGCTTAAAATTCAGCCACTTAATATGTGAGGTGGTCGATTTAAGTCGGTAGATTGTAAATCTATGAATAAGTATATGCTTTCTCATAAAGTAAAGTAAGCTAAATTATAAGCTGTTGGGTTCATACCCCAAAAATGAACTTATGTTCCTTTATTAGTAAAATTAGTTTAAGTAAAACAGTAAATTGTGGTTTTACAGATAATTTAGTTTAAGTTATTTTACTATGTTTAAAATGATTAGGGTTGAATTGAGTTTTAGGTTGTTATTGTTTTTTTCTTTTTTTATTATAAGGTTATTGATAATTTATTTATGTTTGAATAATGTGTGTTTTATTTTTAGTTGAGAGTTGTTTAATTGTATAAGGAGTTCAGTGAGATTTGATATTTTGCTGGATTGGATAAGTTGCAGGTTTAGGGGTTTAGTGTGTTTTATTTCTGGTTGTGTGATAGTGTTTAGTTTATCCTATATAAAAGGAGATGCGAATTCTTTTCGTTTTGTTATTATAGTTATGCTATTTGTGTTGTCTATAAATTTTTTGATTTTTATTCCTAGATTAGTATCTTTATTGCTGGGTTGGGATGGTTTAGGATTGGTTTCTTTTTGTCTTGTGATTTATTATCAGAATAATAAGTCTTTGGCAGCTGGGATACTTACTGTACTTATGAATCGTGTGGGTGATTGTTTTATTTTAGTTTCAATTTCTATTTTGTTGATTTTAGGGCATTGAAATGTTTTGTGTTTTTGGGACTTTATTAATTTTGAAATAGTTAATTTTTTTATTATGATTGCTGGTATAACTAAAAGTGCTCAGATCCCTTTTAGTAGTTGGCTTCCGGCTGCTATAGCAGCTCCTACTCCTGTTTCTGCTTTAGTGCATTCTTCTACTTTGGTTACAGCGGGGGTTTATTTATTTGTTCGGTTTTTTAATTATTTAATTGTTTATTACTGGTTTGGTGTGTTTATATTTTATATTTCTATCCTTACCACTATTATGTCTGGTATTTGTGCTTTGTATGAGTATGACATAAAAAAGATTATTGCTTTATCTACCCTTAGACAGTTGGGGGTGATAATAATATCTTTAAGTTTGGGGATACCCATAATAGCTTTATTTCACCTCTATACCCATGCTATATTTAAGGCTTTATTATTTATGTGTGGTGGTAATATCATTCATTGTTTTGGGGGGAGTCAAGATATGCGTCAGATTAATAAAGTTTCTTGTTTATTGCCTGTTACTTGTATGTTTTTAAATGTGTCTAATATGGCTTTGTGTGGTATACCGTTTCTTGCTGGTTTTTATTCTAAGGATTTGATTATTGAGGGGTTAATTATTGGTAATATAAATTTATTTATATTATTATTAGGGTTGTTAGGTGTGTGTTTAACTGTTTTATATAGAATGCGATTTTCGCTTTATATTATTTGGGGGAATGAAAGTTTTGAGGTTTATAGTAATGTTGGTGATAATGATAAGAATATATTTTTTCCTATAAGTATACTTGTTATAGGGGCATTATGGGGTGGTTGGTTTTTTCAGAGTATATTTAGTTTATTTGAGGCAAATATCTATATGCCTTTTTTTATGAAGTTGATTGTTTCTTTTTTAATTGTTTTTAGGTTATTGTTATCTATTGGTTTTTGAGAGAGGGGCTATACGGGGATTGATTTAAGTGTTTTGAATTATGTTAATAGGAGTATATGGTTTATGAGTAGATTTATTTGTTATCCTTTGCTAAGAAGTTTTAAAGGGGTGTCTAATAGTAGCCTTAAGGTAGTAGATATGGGGTGATTTGAGATTTTAGGTGGTAGAGGAGTTTTTAATTTGAGTAAGGTATTTTTTTTTATTTTAGAGCATTGGATGATGTTGGTTATTAATTGTTATTTAATTATTTTTATTTGTTTTATTGTTTTTATTTAAAATATAAGGGTGAGTATCACCTAATTATGAGCCGAAATCATACATGATTTATCATTTCTTATATGATTAATTTGGCTTTGGTTATAATATAAATTATTATTAAATTAATATATGTTAAGTTTATAAAGTGAGATTGGTTTATTTATTTATTTATTTTATTTAATTTATTTAATATAGGTTAAATAAGTAAATATCATTTTTAGTGTTTTATTATAATGATGAGAGTAGATTACGCAGTATTTATTATTATACAATGAATGAGAGTTTGATATAGTTAATGTAGTTAAAAGTGGTTAAATTGGTGCCAGCATCTGCGGTTATACTAATACTTTGGGTTTATATTTATATAGTATAAAATAAAGTATTAGTTTTTATTAATGTTTAGGTTAATTAAGGACAGTAATTGGAGGTAAAATTTGATAATTGTTATTAATTGTATTATTCTAATTATAAATTCTTTGAAAGTAAGAAGAAAAACTAGGATTAGATACCCTATTATTCTTTATTTTAAAAATTTTGTTACTTGAGTAGTGTGAATATTTATTTAAATATAGTAAATTGTTTAGTTATGTGTTTGAAACTTAAAAGGCTTGGCGGTGTCATATACCCTTCCAGAGGAGTTTGCTTATTAATTTGATAATCCTCAATTTATACTTACTTTTTTTTGAATAATTATTATATAATCAGTTTGTATATTGCTGTCATCAGTTTATTTTGTAAAAATTTTATAAGAAACTTAAGAATTAAGCGGTTATAAAGTCAAGTCAAAATGCAGCTAATAAAAAAGGTTTATAAAGTGAGCTACAATATGTAATTTTTATTCGGATTAGATTATGTAATTGATCTGTGAAGTTGGATTTGGTAGTAATATTATAATAGTGGGGTTTTATGAATCAGGTTTTATGATGCGTACATATCGCCCGTCGCTCTTGTTGGAAAATAAGATAAGTCGTAACATAGTAGATGTAGTGGAAACTGTTTCTGGGTTGTAATACGAGTTATTGTAAATTTTTATAGTTTATTGTAGTTATTATGTGTGTAAAATTTAAATTGTTTGTTTTTATAGTATGAAAAGTATAGAATTAATGTTTCGTTTGGTACTGTGAAGGTGAGGTGTGTAGTTGTTTATAGTAGATTAATTGTTCGTACCTTTTGTATAATGGGTTAATAATATATTTAAGTTTTAATTTAAGTTTTTCTCGAATTGAAAAGATTTATCTAACATATATTTGTGTTAACGTTGCATAGTTATACATTTAGTGTTAGGTGGTAGTGAAATGTTTATCGGTTTTCATGGTAGCTAGTTTATTGGTTTGGAATATTTAAGTATTTTAATATTAATATAATTGTGGTTTGTTTAATATTATTTATATTATGGGGGATAAGCTTCATATTGTTTATAGAGTATTTTATATTTAATTATAATTTAAGTAGAGTTAATAATGCTTTTCTTTATAAGTAGTTTAAATATGTTATTTTTAATTGTTTCATGTAGAGGTGGCCATAAATATTTATAAATTAGTTTTAAGTAAATATAATGTTAATATGAGTATTTGTTAGATTTATAAATTTAGTTGATTTAATGGTAGATAAATAGTGTTTTTAGTAAAATGAAATAAAATAAAGGAATTCGGCAAATATTAATCTCGCCTGTTTATCAAAAACATGTCTCTTTGTATATATTTTTAAATAAGGAGTTGGGCCTGCTCGGTGATATTTATTTAACAGCTGCGGTATTTTAACTGTACTAAGGTAGCATAATAGTTTGCCTTATAAATTGAGGCTAGAATGAATGGTTTGACGAAGGTTAATCTGTCTCTATTTTATTTAATAGAAATTAATTTTTAAAGTGAAAAAGCTTAAATTTTTTAAAGGGACGAGAAGACCCTACTGAGCTTATAATTTTGATTTACTATAGTATGTAGTAGGGGTTAAAATTTTAATTGGGGTGATTAAGGAATAAATATTTAAATTAAGTAGTAACTTCCTTATAAATAGCAGATATATAGTTTATTAATTAACCAATAATTATGTTGCTTATAATATAGTTACCATAGGGATAACAGCGTAATTTGTTTGGAGAGTTCTTATTAAAAAACAAGGTTGCGACCTCGATGTTGGATTAAAATAACCTTAAGGTGTAGAAGCTTTAATAGGTAAATCTGTTCGATTTTTAAAATTTTACATGATCTGAGTTCAGACCGGCGTGAGCCAGGTTGGTTTCTATCTTTTAAAATATAAATAGTTTCTTTTAGTACGAAAGGACCAAAGTTAACTAAATTATTAATTATAATGTTAATGTATTAATAAGTTGATATGGGTTAAATAGATAAATAAATTACATTGGTATTGTTTGGTTCTTATAGTGTATAATATTGCACATTAGATTTTCAATTTTTTAGAACACTATTATGTGTTAAGAATGGTTTTATTAGTATAAGTTAGTATGTTTGTTTTCCAAACAAGTGGTTTAAATTTTTATTAAATAAAATACAAAACTTAACATAATTAATGTGTCTCACTTACATTGAGGAAATAATTTAATATAATTAGTTTTGAATAAAGTTGGCAGAATGATGTGAATAATTTAGGTTTATTTTATAAGATAATATCTTACTTTATAAAGATTTTAAGTTAAGTAAACTGAAGACTTTCAAGGTCTTTTATAAATTAAATAATTTAAATCTTGATGATTATAAGAGGAGAAATGCTGCTTAGTATGTTTATTTATATCTGTGGGGTTGTTATTTTATTGTTTCAGTGAAAACATGTTTTAAATATAATGTTAAGGTTTGAAATCATAATATTGGGGATTATTTTTTTTTTTTTATTAAGATGAGGAATACATAGTAATGATTATAGTTTAATAATAGTGATTGTTGTGTTTGGTGTTTGTGAGGCTAGACTAGGTTTGTCGTTATTGGTGAGAATGGTTCGTGTTCATGGCAATGATTACGTTAAATCTTTAAATTTATATAAATTATAAATTATAAGAATTGTTTTTGGTTTGAGTGGGTTGATATTTTTAAAGTTTGTGTTAAGGTGAGAAATACGTTTTTGGGTTTTGATGCTGATGAGAGTTTTTTCTTTAAAGTTTTTAAATTTAGAGGTTTGGGGTAATGTTTATATAAGTAATTTGTATTTTGATAATATAAGGGGGATTTTGGTAAATTTAACTTTTTGGATTGGGGGGTTGATGTTACTTGCAAGTAATTATTCTGTTAAAATTATAAATAATAAAAGTATTGAGTTTTCTTTTGTTGTTTTGATTTTGTGTTTAGTAGTGGTTATGTATTTTATTAGATCTAATTTAATATATTTTTATATTTTTTTTGAAGTTTCGTTAATTCCTACTTTAATATTAGTTATTGGTTGGGGGTATCAACCAGAGCGTTTACAGGCTGGCATATATATGATGTTGTATACTATTAGAGCTTCTTTACCTCTGCTAATTAGGTTGTTGATGTTAGGTTGTTTATATAAATCTTTTAATATGGTTTTGATTAGTTATTTAAATTATCAAATAATATTGAATAGTATTAGTTTTGTTTGGTTTTTAGGGTTAATATTAGCTTTTTTGGTTAAATTGCCCATGTTTTCTGTGCATTTATGGTTACCAAAGGCTCATGTAGAGGCTCCCATTGCCGGTTCTATAATTTTAGCTGGTATTTTATTAAAGTTAGGGGGTTACGGGATTTTGCGTTTATTAATAGTTTTTTTTTTAAATGATGTGTTTATTAGTAAGATTTTGGTTATTGTTTGCTTGTGGGGGGGTATTATCACCGCTATTATTTGTGTAGGGCAGAGGGATATTAAGTCTTTAATTGCTTACTCTTCTGTGGGGCATATAGGCATAATATTGGCCGGAGTTTTAAGTAAATTTATATGGGGATGAGAAGGGGGAATACTAATAATGGTTTCTCACGGGTTTTGTTCTTCTGGGTTATTTTGTTTGGCTAATTTAGCTTATGAGAAACTTAAGAGTCGTAGTTTATATTTATATGGGGGTATATTAAATGTGAATTCTATTATATGTTTATGATGGTTTTTATTTTGTATCAGCAACATAGGAGCCCCCCCAAGCATTAATTTGGTTAGTGAAATTATATTGTTTTGTGCAGTTTATATGTATAGAGGTGTTTTTATTGTTGTTATTATTCTTATGGTTTTCTTAGGGGGTTTATATAATTTAATTATGTTTGTTAGTACACAACACGGGGATGTGATAAACTATATAAATAGTAATTGTGTTAATAATTCTAGTGAGTATTTATTATTGTTTCTTCATTTTTACCCTATGCTGTTTTTTATTTTAAATGTTAGTTATTTAAATAAATTTTTTTTATTTTAAATTTAAATAGCTTAAATATAGAGCATAACGTTGAAGGTGTTGGGGTGATTATTAAAATCTTTAAATAGGTTTTGCTGGGAAATATAAATTTTGAAAATTTATTAGAAGTGTTCGATTCACTTAAAAACTTTACATTGTAGTGTATGTGCACGTAAATTTTTGATTTTTAAAGTAAAAGTTCAATTCTTTTTGATGTAAGGTTTATATAGTTTATATTAAAAATATTGAATTGCAAATTCAAAGAAGCATTAAGATGTTTAAACTTATTAGGATGGCAGATCAGTGCATAGGATTTAAGATCCTATTAGGAATTATATAATTAATTCTTCTAATAATGTTAGTAGAGTTAATATCTGGGGTTGTTTCTTTTGTTTGTGCTCTTTTGGCTGTTGCTTTTTTTACTTTATTAGAGCGAAAGGGTTTGGGGTATTTTCAGCTACGTAAGGGGCCAAATAAAGTTGGTATTATAGGGCTTCCTCAACCTATGGCAGATGCTATTAAATTGTTTAGAAAAGAGTTAGTGAAACCTACTTTGGTTAATATTTTTCCTTTTTTAATTTGTCCTTTTATGAGGCTATTTTTAGGTTTAATACTATGAATTTTATACAATAACTATTTTGTTTGTAGTATGGGCGGCTTGAGTATACTTTTGTTTTTATGTGTGTCTAGTTTAGGGGTTTATAGTGTAATGGGGGCTGGGTGATTTTCTAATTCTAAATATGCTTTACTTGGTTCAGTTCGTGCTGTTGCTCAGAGTATTTCGTATGAAGTTAGTATGTCTTTGATTTTACTTAGTTGTTTGATTTTTGTTGGTAGAATAAGTTTAAGGTTATTGATAAAATATCAGTATTTTATTTGGCTTATATTAGTAAATTTTTTTATAATAATTATATGGTTTGTTTCTTGTGTTGCTGAGACTCATCGTGCTCCTTTTGATTTTGCTGAAGGGGAGTCAGAGCTAGTGTCTGGGTTTAATATTGAATATGGGGGGGTTGGGTTTGCTGTTTTGTTTATGGCTGAATATAGGAATATCTTGTTTATGAGAGTTTTGGTTGTTAGTATATTTTTAGGGGGTATTATTTATATCAGGTTTTATGGTTTAGGTTTATGTCTTTTTGTGGGGTTAAGGGCTTGGTTGTTTATTTGGGTTCGTGCAAGATACCCGCGTTATCGTTATGATTTATTAATATATTTAATCTGAAAAAGGTATTTACCTAGTGTTTTAAATATTTTAATTTTTTTGTGTGTTTTTATTTATTTATTTAATTAACAGAAGATAATTTATGTAAAATATTAGCATTGGAAGTTAAAAATTAAGTGTTACTTATCTTTTGAATGAGTTTATTATTAATAATTTCTATGGGGTTTTCTTTAAGCAGAGTGACTGTGATAGTGATCCAACCTTTAAGATTGGGTTTTATATTGATGAGTATAGTTTTTATTGTTAGTGTTTTAATAGGTATAATTATTTTTAGGTGGTATGGTTATTTATTATTTTTAGTTTATGTGGGGGGCATATTGGTTATATTTATATATGTAATTAGGTTAATCCCAAATTTTATTTTTCTTTCGGGTAAAGTTTTTTTATATTTTTTTAGAATTTTTTTTAGATTTGTGATAATAAATTTTTTTTTATTGAAAAATATAATTAGGGTGTTTAATAAAAATATATTTATATTTAATTATGATAATTTAAGTATAGGGGGTAGCAGGGTTATTATGTTATATGATAATTTTTTTTGTTATTTATTGTTGGGGGTTATTTTATTATTTGTGTTAATTAGTGTTGTAAAGATTTGTTATTATTGCGAAGGCCCACTTCGTGTTTTTAAATTTAAATAAATGCTTAGTTCATTACGTAAAAGACATCCTGTTTTGAAGATTGTAAACGGAAGTTTGATTGATTTACCCGCTCCTGTTAATTTATCTGTATGGTGAAATTTTGGTTCTTTGTTGGGGTTATGTTTGGTGATTCAAATTGTTAGTGGGCTATTTTTAGCAATGCACTACACATCTTGTATTGAAATAGCTTTTGATTCTGTGATTCATATCATACGTGATGTTAACTATGGTTGGGTTCTTCGTTATATTCATGCTAACGGTGCTTCTTTTTTTTTTATTTGTCTGTATTTTCATGTCGCTCGGGGTATTTATTATGGGTCATATATGTTAATGGAGACTTGAAATATTGGTGTTGTGTTATTGTTTTTAGTGATAGGAACAGCTTTTGTTGGTTATGTCTTACCTTGGGGTCAAATATCTTTTTGAGGTGCCACAGTTATTACTAATCTAGTTTCGGCTATTCCTTATGTGGGGGAAATAATTGTTTATTGGATTTGAGGGGGATTTTCTGTGGATAATGCGACTCTTAGTCGTTTTTTTTGTTTTCATTTTTTATTGCCTTTTGTTTTAATTGGTATGGTGGGGTTACATTTTTTGTTTTTACATCAAGGAGGGAGTAACAACCCTTTGGGTATTAATTCTAATTTAGATAAAATCCCTTTTCACCAATACTATAGTTATAAGGATTTGTTTGGATTTTTTATTATATTATTATTGTTAATTGAAATTAGTATACTATTCCCTAATATTTTAGGTGATTCAGAGAATTATATTCCTGCAAACCCGCTACTAACTCCTTTACACATTAAGCCTGAATGGTATTTTTTGTTTGCTTATGCTATTTTACGCTCTATTCCTAGTAAGTTGGGGGGTGTTGTGAGGTTAGTGATATCTATTTGTGTTTTGTTTTTTTTACCGTTTCTTCATGTAAAGGGTTGTCGTGGTTGTGGCTATAACTTGTTTATACAATTAAATTTTTGATTGATAATCGGTTGTTTTTTTTTATTGACTTGGATCGGGGGTTGTCCGGTGGAGTATCCATATGAGTTAATTGGTCAGATTTTCAGGGTATTGTGGTTTTTAGTTTTTATGGTTCGACCTTTTTTAGATTTATTGTGGCTTTATATTTTAGATTATTAAAATTATAAAGAAGTAAATCTAATTTTGGTTTACAAGACCAATGTTTTAATTAAACTATTATAACTTATCAGTTGTATTTAGTATCTAATTTTGTTTTTTTTGTTTTATTAATTGTGTAGAGGTTATTGGTGTTTCATCATATGATAGATGTGTTAATTATTAGGATTGATCAAAATATAAAAAAAAGAAATAATCAATTGATGGGAGATAGTTGTGGCATGGAAAAGTACTAATAAATTAGTAATTTAAAATTGACAATTTTATGTTATATTTAACTAACTTTTCTTAAGAACTTATTATTATATTTAATCATTTGATAAAATATTTTATGTTAACGATTTCTAATGTAATTGGCATAAATGAGTGATTAGCTCCGCAGATTTCTGAGCATTGCCCGTAATAGATTCCTGAACGTGTTGGGTATACTATTAATTGGTTAAGTCGCCCCGGGATTGCGTCAACTTTTACTCCTAGAGATGGGACAGTTCACGAGTGGATAACGTCTGCTGAAGAGACGATAATGCGTGTATTTGTTTTTATTGGTAAAATTAGGTGGTGATCAGTTTCTAATAGTCGGAATTGTCCAAGGTTTAGTTCGTTAGTGGGGATTATATAGGAGTCAAATTCAATATCTATGAAGTCTGAGTATTCATATCTTCAATATCATTGGTGCCCTATTGATTTAATTGTGATTAGAGGTTGGTTTGTCTCATCTAATAAATATAGTAACCGTAAGGAAGGAAGAGCTAAAAAAAGTAAAATTAGTGCGGGGGCGACTGTTCAAATAGTTTCAATTTTTTGTCTTTCAGTAATATTTAAACATGAAAATTTATTGGTTATTAAAATAAAAGATATATATATTACTATAGTTAAAACTATAGTAATAGCAAATATGGCATGATCATGAAAAAAAATGATTTGTTCTATTAATGGAGAACAAGCGTCTTGAAATCCTAATTGTCCCCAGTAGGTCATTTAAATGTATAATGCTCCGGTCTCTGGTAATCTATGAAAATCGACGGGTAAACGATTATCTCACTCTAGGGATGTGGTTATATGGTTTGATCAAATAATTGTTCGTTGTGAGATTAATCTTTCTCATACAATAAAAATAAAGAATAATACACTTGTTAATGACAGCATAGACCCCATTGAAGACACTATATTTCATTTAGTGTAACAGTCAGGGTAGTCTGAGTATCGTCGAGGTATGCCGGCTAACCCCAAAAAGTGTTGAGGAAAAAAGGTTAGGTTTACCCCCAAAAATATAGCTAAAAAATGTGCTTTTGTTCATTGCTGGTTTAATGTTAATCCTGTTAGTAGGGGGTACCAGTGGTTAAAGCCCCCGAATAGTGCGAACACAGCTCCTATTGATAGGACATAGTGAAAATGGGCTACTACATAGTAGGTGTCATGGAGTATAATATCTAAAGAAGAGTTGGATAAAACAATCCCAGTAAGACCCCCTAATGTGAATAGGAAAATAAATCCCATAGCCCACAATATGGGTGTATTATATTTTACTGGAGATCCGTAAATTGTGGCTAATCAGCTAAATACTTTAATTCCAGTGGGAATTGCAATAATTATAGTTGCTGATGTGAAATAGGCTCGAGTATCCACATCTATCCCTACTGTGAACATATGGTGTGCTCAGACAATAAAACCTAAAAGGCCAATAGATAGTATTGCGTAGATTATACCTAAAGCACCAAAAATTTCTTTTTTAAGGGAGTGGTGGGAGACAATATGGGAGATAATACCAAAAGCAGGTAGAATTAGAATATAAACTTCTGGGTGGCCAAAAAATCAAAATAAGTGTTGGTATAAAATAGGATCTCCTCCCCCTCTTGGGTCAAAGAAAGTAGTGTTGAAATTTCGGTCTGTTAATAGTATTGTAATTGCTCCGGCTAAAACAGGGAGGGAAAGTAGGAGTAGGATAGCTGTAATAAAAACAGATCAAACAAATAGAGGTAGACGTTCTATTTGTAAGCCTTCTCATCGTATATTTATAATAGTTGTGATAAAATTAATTGCACCTAAAATAGAAGAAACCCCTGCTAGGTGAAGGGAAAAAATGGCAAGATCTACTGAAGGTCCCGCATGGGAGATATTACTAGATAGTGGGGGGTACACGGTTCAACCTGTCCCAGCCCCTCTTTCAACTGCAGAAGAAGCTAAAAGTAGGGTTAATGATGGGGGTAATAATCAAAATCTTATATTATTTATACGTGGGAAGGCTATATCGGGGGCCCCTAATATTAAAGGGACTAGCCAATTACCAAACCCCCCAATCATGATAGGTATTACTAAAAAAAAAATTATAACAAAACCATGTGCAGTTACTACTACGTTATAAAGTTGGTCATCATTTAATAATGAACCAGGTTTTCCTAGTTCAGTTCGGATTATTAACCTTAATGATGTGCCTAATAAACCAGATCAGATACCAAAAATGAAGTATAAAGTGCCAATATCTTTATGATTTGTGGAAAATAATCATCGCATAATTAATAAACATTATAATGATAGGGTAGATAATAAATCTTCTTATTAGGTTTAGTGAAATTAATGATTTATAGTTTTTATTAGTTTTACTTGTTTTAAACATAGAGTAGGACTTAACTATCAATATTAGCGATATGTTTAGATAAAAATATAGGCTAATTAGTGTTCCTAGTAGTAAAAATAAAGGTAAAATAAATAGTTTTATGTTGATTAAAGAGATTAAGATTAGTAATTTAGATATAAAACCTAGCAGTGGAGGGAGACCTGCTAAAGATAAAATTAAAGAGATAATAACTATGTTATTAATATTATTTTTATGTGTTAATATAAATATATGGTTACCCACCTCCGATCTAATTAAATGCAATAAAGGGATAGAAATAATGATATAATTAATAAAGTAGAATAGCGATATTGAGTTGTTAATTAGGATTATTGACATTATTCACCCTAAATGGGAGATTGATGAGTATGTGATAATTAATTGTAGGTTAGTTTGATTAAGTGCTATCACTCTTCCCATTAGTGTGGATAATAGGGAGGTGGTTATAATTATTAAGAAGTTGGAGTTTATCAGCCTTAATATAAATAAAGGGGCTAGTTTTTGTCATGTTAATAATAAAAATAAAATTCTTCAAGATATTTGTTTACTGATGTTAGGCAGCCAGAAATGTATAGGAGCCCCCCCAAGCTTTAACACTAAAGATAACAGGATTAAAATACTTGTTGATGTGTTGAATATAGAATATCATGTTAATTTATCAATATATATTATAATGGAGCTAAAAATTAGAACACTGGAACTTATGCTTTGGATAATAAAATATTTTATAGAAGCTTCCGCTTCTAGTGTTTTACCTTTAATATTCATTAGGGGCAGAAATCCTATTAAGTTTAATTCTAAACCCATTCATATAGTTAATCAGTGGGAAGAGGATAAGGAGAGCAAGGTACCTAGGGCTATAATAGAAATAAATAAAAAATTAGAAGGGAAAAATTTGTTATTCATAAAAGGTAGAACAATTTCGAGTCGCTCAAAATAAAGTTAGCAGCCTTATTTTATTTCCTAAATTACCTTTTTATTTTAATCAATTAAGAGAACCTTGATTTCACTCGTGTAATAGTCCTAGTAATAAAATAACTAAGAATGAGACACAACTTGTTATGGGTCAATGTGTGTTTGAATTTATAATGTGTAAAGTTAGGGGTATTAATAAGATAATTTCTACATCAAAAATTAAAAAGATAACGGCTAGTAAAAAAAATCGCATAGAAAAAGGAGCACGGGTATGGACAGAGGGGTCGAATCCGCACTCAAAAGGAGAGTTTTTTTCTCGATCTTTATAAGATCGCTTGTTAATTGTTAGACCTAAAAATAATAGAATTAAATTTAGAATAAGTAAAAAAAAAGCATAGATTATAAAAGTTAACATAAACACAGAAGGGTTACCTTATATTTTATAACATCAATATAATCCGTTCATACCGGCGCAGTGTCCCAGCGAAGTAATAAAATTACAATTTTTTAATTAACAGTTAAATGCCTCTGTTTTGGCTTTTCACTGTGGTATAAAAGACGTTATCTTTCTTTATGAATGCAAATCATATCTTCTATATAAAGTATAATACCTTAAGATCCTCATCAATAAATGCAAGTATAGAGAATTAGTCACACTACATCTACAAAGTGTCAGTATCATGCTGCTGCTTCAAATCCGAAGTGGTGGTTGATAGAAAAATGGTGGTAGATAATACGTATTAAACAAGTGATTAGGAATAAGGACCCGATAATTACGTGTAATCCGTGGAATCCTGTGGCTACAAAAAAAGTTGAGCCATAAACACTATCTGAAATTGAGAAAGAAGCTTCTAGGTATTCTTCTGCTTGTAAGATAGTGAAGTACGTTCCTAGGATTACAGTGAGAATTATGGATTGAATAGAGTCTTTATGGTTACCGAATATTAATGAGTGGTGGGCTCATGTAACTGTAACCCCAGAGGCTAATAGAATAGCTGTATTTAGTAAAGGTACTTGGAAAGGATTTAAAGGATTGATATACATAGGAGGTCAGCAAGCCCCAATTTCTGTGTTTGGGGCTAGTCTTCTGTGAAAGTATGCTCAGAAGAAGGCAAAGAAAAAACAGATTTCTGATGTAATAAATAAAATTATACCTATTCGTATCCCTAAAGATACTTTGAAGGTGTGAAATCCTTGGAAGGTTCTTTCTCGGATAATATCTCGTCATCATTGAAATATTGTTATTAAAATTAAAATTAAACCGATAATTAGTGTGTAAGTACTTTGGTTGTGGAATCATGATGTTAATCCGACAGTCAAAAATATAGCCCCCAGTGAACCTGTTAGTGGTCATGGGCTAAATTCTACAAGGTGAAAAGGATTTCGAGTCAT